GTTACTTCGGAAAAAGAGTAAAGTCAAATTTTTGGGGGGTTATTCTCTCAATTTCAATAAAATGCAACCGGATCTAGTATGAGTTGGCGATCAGAACATATATGGATAGAACTTATAACGGGGTCTCGAAAAACAAGTAATTTCTGCTGGGCCTTTATCCTTTTTTTAGGTTCATTAGGATTCTTGTTGGTTGGAACGTCCAGTTATCTTGGTAGGAATTTGATATCTTTATTTCCGTCTCAGCAAATCATTTTTTTTCCACAAGGGCTCGTCATGTCTTTCTATGGCATCGCAGGTCTCTTTATTAGTTCCTATTTGTGGTGCACAATCTCCTGGAATGTAGGGAGTGGTTATGATCGATTTGATAGAAAGGAAGGAATTGTGTGTATTTTTCGTTGGGGATTTCCTGGAAAAAATCGTCGCATCTTCCTTCGATTCCTTATGAAAGATGTTCAGTCCATCAGAATAGAAGTTAAAGAGGGTATTTATGCCCGGCGTGTCCTTTATATGGACATCCGAGGCCAGGGAGCTATTCCCTTGACTCGTACTGATGAGAATTTGACTCCACGAGAAATTGAACAAAAAGCTGCGGAATTAGCCTATTTCTTGCGTGTACCGATTGAAGTATTTTGAAATGAACTAAAAATTATTTCTCATCAGGAGGTAAAAAATAAAAAAATAATAGAGGCATCTCCTATATCAAAATATTCCATTTCGGGATTAGGTCCAATTTTTGAAACATTTGATATTACTTGAAAGGGCCTCTTTGGGACATTCATCGAAAGGACACAATACAATTGCTGCGAATTTTCTCAATTGAGATATCAGTAAACAAAATAATATTTTTTATTATTTCTTCATTCGAATTTGAGGCGGACTCTTATTCTATTTGGCTATTCTTTAGAGATTCAAGGACTAACCATAACCAATACATCACAAATAAAAAACAGTGAATAGATTCATAGGAAAGATACCTTGTAATAGAACTCATTGCTTGATAGAAATATTGGATCGCATAGAGTTTACAAAAGAGGTGGGTTCATTAAGAATTCACAGATGAAAAAAAAAAAAAAATGGAAAAAAAGAAAGCATTCATTCCCCTTCTATATCTTGCATCTATAGTATTTTTGCCTGGGTGTATCTCTCTTTTATTTCATAAAAGTCTAGAATCCTGGGTTACTAATTGGTGGAATACTAGGCAATCCGAAACTTTCTTGAATATCATTCAAGAAAATAGTATTCTAGAACAATTCATAGAATTCGAGGAACTCTTCCTGTTGAACGAAATGATAAAGGAATATCCGGAACCACAGCTACAAAAGCTTAGTATAGGAATACACAAAGAAACAATCGAATTGATCAAGATGCACAATGAAGATCGTATCCATATGATTTTACACTTCTCGACAAATATAATCTGTTTCATTATTCTAAGCGGTTATTCAATTCTGGGTAATGAAGAACTTGTTATTCTTAACTCTTGGGTTCAGGAATTCTTATATAACGTAAGCGACACGATAAAAGCTTTTTGTATTCTTTTATTAACGGATTTGTGTATTGGATTCCATTCGCCCCATGGTTGGGAACTAATGCTTGGCTCTATCTACAAAGATTTTGGATTTGCTCATAACGATCAAATTATATCTGGTCTTGTTTCCACTTTTCCAGTCATTTTAGATACAATTTTCAAATATTGGATCTTCCATTATTTAAATCGTGTATCTCCATCACTTGTAGTGATTTATCATTCAATGAATGACTAAAAAATGATCCACTGATATTAATTATTAATCCAATTATAATGTTTGTTACTTTAGTACATAAAGAAGTAATAAAGAAAACGTTCAAAAAAGTACTTACTCTTTCTATTTCTCCAGAGGATTTCTCTTATATTCGAGTAAACTTATTTCCGTACATAGCAGAATCGTGGATAGGGAACTATACTAGCAACCTACCTAATTTATTGTAGAAATTTTGGGCTCAATGATTGGACCATGCAAACTAGAAATACCTTTTCTTGGACAAAGGAACAGATTACTCGATTCATTTCCGTATCGCTCATGATATATATAATAACTCGGACATACATTTCAAATGCATATCCCATTTTTGCACAACAGGGTTATGAAAATCCAAGAGAAGCGACTGGGCGTATTGTATGTGCCAATTGCCATTTAGCTAATAAGCCCGTGGATATTGAGGTTCCCCAAACGGTACTCCCCGATACTGTATTTGAAGCAGTTGTTCGAATTCCGTATGATATGCAACTAAAACAAGTTCTTGCTAATGGTAAAAAGGGGGGTTTGAATGTGGGGGCTGTTCTTATTTTACCCGAGGGATTTGAATTAGCTCCTCCCGACCGTATTTCTCCCGAGATGAAAGAAAGGATAGGCAATCTGTCTTTTCAGAGCTATCGCCCCACAAAAAAAAATATTCTTGTGATAGGCCCTGTTCCTGGTCAGAAATATAGTGAAATAACCTTTCCTATTCTTTCTCCCGA